TTTTCCTATATGCCTCTCCTTCTATCATTGTGATCATGCAATTTTGAATACTCGAAGGGTCAATTCTTTTCTTTTAATTCTTTATCTTTTACATTATATATATATATATTATTTCTTTTCTACATTCATATTAATTCTGAGAATGAAAAGTTAATAGCTAAGATTCTTGCAGTTTACTAAATTCCTATGGATGTACAATTTATGTTATGCGAGCCCGCTTAGCTCAGAGGTTAGAGCATCGCATTTGTAATGCGATGGTCATCGGTTCGACTCCGATAGCTGGCTTTTTTCTATTTGTTTGAGTTTTTACGTGATTGATAATGTCTTTTTTAAATTAAAGTGAAAAGACTTCTTTCTTTTTTTCCAAAGGTTACCGATTATTATGTCGTAGGAATGTAAAGTTCTAAAGAATTGTTAGAGTAGTTAAATCTCCGCAAAACAAATCAAGAAAAAGAAAAGGACCCTTCTCTTTTCCTATATACATTCTTTGTGTATATATAAGGTATATATAAGGTATATATAAGAAAGTTCGAATATTAATACAATCCATCTCAGTATTCTTTATAGTATAATTCGAATACTTCAGTAGATTTGACTTCATTTATTATATTTATCCTTTAGTTCTAGTTCAGTTTGAATTTAGGTTTATGTAATTTCAATAAAATAGGGCAAATTTGGAGTATTTATGTCACGTTACCGAGGACCTCGTTTCAAAAAAATACGCCGTTTGGGGGCTTTACCGGGATTAACTAGTAAAAGTCCTATAGCCAGGAGTGCTTTTTCGCGCTCTGGTAAAAAATCTCAATATTGTATTCGTTTAGAAGAAAAACAAAAATTGCGCTTTCATTATGGTCTTACAGAACGACAATTACTGAAATACGTTCGTATCGCCGCAAAAGCCAAAGGACCGAAGGGTCGGGTTTTACTACAATTACTTGAAATGCGTTTGGATAATATCCTTTTTCGATTAGGTATGGCGTCAACTATTCCTCAAGCCCGCCAATTAGTTAATCATAGACATATTTTAGTTAATGGTCGTATAGTCGATATACCAAGTTATCGCTGCAAACCCCAAGATCTTATTACAGTGAAGGATGAACAAAAATCGAAAGATATGATTCAAAATTCTCTTGATTCATTCCCCCAGGAGAAATTGCCAAAACATTTGACTCTTCACCCATTCCAATATAAAGGATTGGTCAATCAAATAATAGATAGTAAATGGGTTGGTTTGCAAATAAATGAATTGCTAGTCGTAGAATATTATTCTCGTCAGACTTAAACCTAACTAAAAAAAGAGGGGTTGTTCGGACAATTTTGCCCCAATCACCCAAGTCATAAGTAAAGAAATCTAAAGTAAGGGGTTGATCGGAGGATTATCCCCCATTGATATATCATAGAATGATATGGGTATTTTCATCCCTTGCCTAGTCTTTCCAGAGAAATTCGGGATAAAGAATCCATATCAAGGAAAGGTTCTTGGAATAAAGGTATCCGTTATTATGTGATTTGATACATTGTGGTCAGTCACATTGAGAATTTTGATGAAGGTACGGAAAGAGAGGGATTCGAACCCTCGGTAAACAAAAGCCTACATAGCAGTTCCAATGCTACGCCTTGAACCACTCGGCCATCTCTCCTACATAATGATTATGGCCCAGAAAGCGAGTGAATCGCGAGTCATTTCTATTAGATTAGATGTTGGATAGGTACAGTACGCCCTATTCATTCTAACTAGAAAAAACTCTAAAAATAGAATAGAAACCTTTTAATCAAAACAAAAAAACATTATCTTTATACTCCCAAGGAAATGCTTTTTTGTTGTTTTTATGAAAAACTTTTTCATAAAAACAATACAATATAGATATATATCTATCAATAAAGATATATATCTATTCATGTCATGTTTGCGAAGATGGCCTTCCTCTCTTTTTCTGATATCTATACTGGCTTAAATCAAGGGATTGGAACAAATCGAACGGGCGGTCTATCTATCTTTTTTTTTATGAGTTAAGTCCATTTTTATGTTATTTCGTACTCTACAATTACTTTTTTGTGGGATTGTTTTCTCCCGAGAGGTAATTAAAAGGAATTAAAAAGTGGATTGCTACCTATGCCTAGATCGCGGATAACTGGAAATTTTATTGATAAGACCTTTTCAATTGTAGCCAATATATTATTACGAATAATTCCGACAACTTCAGGAGAAAAAGAGGCATTTACCTATTACCGAGATGGTGTGATTTGATTTTTTTTTTATTGACCACTGTCAAGTCTTAAGAGAAAGGCACATTGGCCGGGATAAAAAGATTTGAAAGAGCTCTACGCTTGTTGAAGGTGAAGTTTCTAAAAAAACAATTCCTTCTGTCGTGTATCCTCTCGATTAATGCAACCTCAAATGCTTCAATTGTCGATTAGAGCATTGAGCGAAAGGTTACGCCTATGGCTTGGGTTATGTATTTCCGATTAACCCTACTCCTACTTTATTAGTACCAATAGGCGGCATAAAGGAAGAAAAGAAGCACTACGCTTAGGAATCAACAAAACGAAACCTTTGTTAGAAATTATCCCTTTTCCTTATTGGGATCGGGACTAAGAAGAATGGTTGGGACAACGAATATCCATCTCATTCGTACTTTGGATACCCGTATAGCCATCGAAGACTGTTGAAGTGACTAATTTCTAGAAATTTAAGGGGCGTTGAGGACAAAGAAATTGTTGGAGTTAACTTAACATTTTTATCTAGTACCAACATGCTTGATGTTAAGACAAGACCTTTTGCCGGAAGGTTGGCTAGAAATTTCTTGTAAAAACACTAGTCCCATTCAGTTCATAATGAGAATATTTCACTCTTTTTTCCTTTTTGGTATTAGGCTAGTCTCATTATGCACATAAAGGAGGAGCCGTATGAGATGAAAATCTCATGTACGGTTCTGGAACGGAGATTCTTTGAATCGAATGACGACCGTAACGGATGTCTGCTCAATCCGAAGGAAATTACGCGGAAGCTTTACAGAATTATTATGAAGCTATGCGACTAGAAATTGATCCCTATGATCGAAGTTATATACTCTATAATATAGGCCTTATTCACACAAGTAATGGAGAACACACAAAAGCCTTGGAATATTATTTTCGGGCACTAGAGCGAAACCCCTTCTTACCACAAGCTTTTAATAATATGGCCGTGATCTGTCATTACGTGCGACTATCTCTACTATAGAAAGAACAGAAAGAGAAAAAAAATCTACTAGTAAAAAAAAGAGGCTTTCTACATATGCATCGTCCAAAACAACGATTTTTATCAGCTGTAGAAAAGAAAGAAACTTCATAGAAATCTAAATATGAAGAAAGATGCCGCGATACTTTATTCTATGGATAAAGGATCTAATTGATAGAGGAAGCACCGTAAAGATCAATTAGCGAGATTTTTTGTCGATACAATAAGAACTGCTTACCTATGTCATAATATGAGACAAAAGTTCGGAATCCACTTATGTAACGGAGTTGGCCCCCTGAAAGATTAAGCAGCGGTGTAGCATCAGATCCCAAAGATAGTAAGTCTTTTCTTTCTTATGAGGGAAGGTCTTTTTCAAAAATTCTATAGAAATTGATATATGAAATCGAGATAGTTACCTTTCAAAAAATTCGAATGAAAATAAAAAAATTTCGAATGATAGTAGAACGCCTATGCGTTATTCTGCTGAAGGTGGGAGAAAAGATAAAACGGATTATTAAGCAAATAAAAATTCAAGTTTGAAACTCATGTAATTAACTTCTTTTGATTAACTAAAAAAAGGGACATCAAAAGAGTTGACTGCTGAGCCGTATGAGGTAGGAAACCCTCAAGTACGGTTCTAAGGGAAGGAATTGACTGGCCTATTCCGACCGAGGAGAACAGGCCATTCAACAGGGAGATTCTGAAGTTGCGGAAGCTTGGTTCGATCAAGCCGCGGAGTATTGGAAACAAGCTATAGCACTTACTCCTGGAAATTATATTGAAGCGCAGAATTGGTTGAAGATCACAAGACATTTTGAATAAAATATTCGAATAAGATAAGAGCATTCCCTTTCTATTTCTTTATTTTTTTTGCTAATTATTATTAATTATTATAATTAATTATTATATTTTAATTATTATATATTATCTATTAATTATATTATATATATATTAATTAATTAATATATATATAATATTCAATTTTTTTATTGAATATTTTTCGATTTTAGAATATTCAATAAGTTTGAGTATTTGTTAGATTTTGATATTGCTTATCATTCTATGATATTGTTTATCATTCTATGATATAGCTTATCATTTTATAATGTATATTTAGATAATGTAATGAATTTCGGTAATGAATTTCGTCTAATTTATTGTTTGTTGTCCCCATTAATCAAATAAAACGAATCATTTGTATGGGAAAACACAATTAAAGAATTTTATGAATTTCATTATACCCCTTCTAAGATTGTTCCGTTTGTCTGGTATTTCATAGGAATAAAATGAAAACAAAAGGAAAGGATACATAGATGCAGACAGTAGAAAGTAGAAAATAGAGATTTTCTTTCATTTTAGAGATTTTTTTCTGTTATTAAAACGAATAAAAGGTGATACTATATGAATACCTAAATTTCAATACGGAGACGTATTTTAGTAATGAATAATGACTTCTCGTCTGATTTGGAATAGAGTAATTAGAATAGTAATATGTTCTATGTAAATGGCCCCATCTAGGAACTTTGAATTAAGATAGGAATACACTCGGTTGCACAAAAAAATTGTTTGTGCATCCATATCCATTCGAAGCTCGGAAAGGTCCGGTCTGTCCGTTGAGCGCCCCGTGGCTATGTCATTTGGAAAGGTCTGTCCATTGAGCGCCTGGGGGCTATGTCATAATATAAATCCGAACACTTGCCCCGGATTTCTTTCCAGATCATAGTTGCTATAGTGAATAACTAACGAAACTAGATAGATGGGAGATAGAAGAAAAAGAAAC